GGAGGTCAAATTAAGATTGCGGTTCAAGTTAGTGAAGCTCTTTCAGTCTAATTTTATCTAAGAAAAATAAGGACGAAATCACGCTCTGTAGGATTTGAACCTACGACATCGGGTTTTGGAGACCCGCGTTCTACCGAACTGAACTAAGAGCGCTTTCTTATCAGAAAAGACAAGAATGTAAAGACACCTTTTTTTAACCCCAATTTAATGAACGATTATATATTAATATAATTGGAATCGATCTTAATTAATCCCTCGTTACTGCTCAACGAAGAAGTAATAGGTAGGGATGACAGGATTTGAACCTGTGACATTTTGTACCCAAAACAAACGCGCTACCAAGCTGCGCTACATCCCTACAATTGGTCTACAGTGTCATTGTATAGAATTCCTATCTTGTTTTCCACATCGTTATTTCCTCCATTGATATATACAATTTATATGGGCATTTCGTCTTTTTGGTCCCATTTAACATATAATAATAGTAAAAGAAAAGTCTTATATACGTATGAGATACGGAACGGAACCTGTCGTAAAAAAAATGAGTAGTTTTCGGGAATGCTCGGGACAAAAGTGACGTTTTTTTTTATGTTTTAAGAAAAATTTTATTTACCGGATAGTTGTATATTTCAATTTGAATTAGGGATTCCGTGTACAAGGTTCTTAACTGCATATGCATCTGATCATATATGTATTACCATTTTAGATTACAATAAAAAAGGAAGGAGATTTTTCAATGCGAGATCTAAAAACATATCTTTCCGTGGCACCGGTATTAAGTACTCTATGGTTCGGGTCTTTAGCAGGTCTATTGATAGAGATTAATCGTTTTTTCCCAGATGCGTTGACATTCCCCTTTTTTTGATTCTAGTTATTGATACGGTACCAAATAACGAAGATTCGAGATAAAATTAAATATTTGTGACTAATCCTTTGCCCCCTTTTTCTCTTTTTTCCTTTTAGAATAAAAGGGAGGAAAGAGAAAAAAGAAAGGTGTATTCAACAGCTTCGAGACTTGGGTTCAAGTTTGAATTAAATAAATTATTAAATTCAAAAATAAACTAGGGATTAACTAGGGATGGAGGTATAATAAACAGGGTGGGGCCTAGATCTAGGACAAGACTCTTATACAAGGGGTACTTAAATATAAATGAAATACTGTGATTTGAAATAAAGTTTAGAAATTTTTTTAGTATATTGATTGCAGGGAAATTTTTCATAATTGGATTTCAAGTTAATAACTTCTATTTTTCCTTCCTTTCTTCTTCTTCGTTTCGGATCGAAAATAGAAGAGTTGAGTAAATCAAAAATCCAAAGGGGGTTCATGGCCAAGGGGAAAGATGTCCGAATAACGGTTATTTTGGAATGTACCGGTTGTGTTCGAAACGGTGTTAATAAGGTATCAACGGGTATTTCCAGATATATTACTGAAAAGAATCGTCACAACACGCCTAATCGATTGGAATTGAGAAAATTCTGTCCATTTTGTTACAAACATACGATTCATGGGGAGATAAAGAAATAGATCGAATCGAGCACATGTATGTAACCCTTCCAAGGAAGGGTAAAAATGACATTCTATATAGAACATAGTTAAATATTCTATATATAACATAACATAATTAAATATAAACAAACCAAATCCTATTTATTCTAATTCATTTTAGATCCGACCGAAATAGGATTTTCGAGATAAGGAATAAACTAAACAAACCATGGATAAATCCAAGCGACCTTTTCTTAAATCCAAGCGATCTTTTCGTAGGCGTTTGCCCCCGATTCAATCGGGGGATCGAATTGATTATAGAAACATGAGTTTAATTAGTCGATTTATTAGCGAACAAGGAAAAATATTATCTAGACGGGTGAATAGATTGACCTTGAAACAACAACGATTAATTACTATTGCTATAAAACAAGCTCGTATTTTATCTTTGTTACCTTTTCTTAATAATGAGAAACAGTTTGAAAGAACCGAGTCGACCACCAAAACTGCGGGTCTTCGAGCCAGAAATAAATAGGCTTACTCTTTCGTTACTTGAATAAAAAGTAAAATCCGAACTAAAACGCAGATTGATGTTTTGTTCGAAAAATATGAAAAATACATATTTAATTATCGTGTTGTAAGAAAAAAAAGAATCGGGTAAGAATAAAGATTTTTTTTGAGTGTGTTCATTCATTTTGACTTTACCCTCCCGGAGTTCATTCTCCGGGGAACTCCGTTTAAATTATTCCGGTGGATTCTTTCCAATCTACTTCTTTTATGATCTCATTGGAAATCATATAAAGACAATTTTTATTTGATATAGCTATTTGTGCAAGTATTTTACGATTAAGAAGCACCTGTTTCTTATATAGGTCATGTATTAATCTACTATAACTATAGGATACCCCTATTTCACGAATTACTGCGTTTATTCGAGTGATCCACAAACGGCGAAAATTTATCTTTTGCTTATCCCTATCCCGATGAGACGAAACCAAAGCTCTTATTTTCTGTTGAGTAATTGTTCGAGTAAGTCTTGAATGAGCCCCTCGAAAGCTTGATGCAAATAAACGAATTTTTGTTCTACGTCTACGAGCTATATTTCCCCGTCTAATTCTGGTCATTGAATAAATGAAACTTTGACGAATAACTAATAGATTTCCTTTCTTTCAGTTATTCTTTTTCCCTTTCCTAGTCTATTAATAACAAAGCTTTTTTCCAATGTATAAACTAAAAATTCCAATGACTTTGGCTACTATAACCTTCCCGACCACTATTTTTATTTTTTCTAGTTTTCTAGACATTTCACTTCGAAATAAGAAATTTTATTTTACTAGGTATCAAAATATAATAAATAAAAAATATAAATGGATAAAGAAATAGTGGCTTCCTTCGTTTATACGGTTACTTCTTAAACGGTGAGGTTTTCTCTATACACCGGAGCCTTTACTTCATTTAATATTGGTAACTTGTATAGTTCACATTCTTTGGCTCTACCCATGAATTATCCAGTAATAGGTCTTTCACGATTAGATCTACTTACACAGTAACGGTATTTAATTATGAAAGTTGGCTGGGTAGCTAACCCTGTTAGTCCGTTCTTGCAAGAGGGGCCTAAGTTTTCTGTTTTTATTTTTAAGTAGGATTTTCTCCGCTTAATGGATAACCATTTGTTACCAATGGAGAATTGCTTCTCATCTTAAATTGAGGTGATTGGATTTGCACCAATGAAAACCATAAATTTCATACACAATAGAATGGATATATTTTTTTTATACTTAATTGAACGGACTTCTTTTTCTATTCTATCCTATTCCCCGGTACTGATCATTGATACTAGAAAAGGTTTTCTTTTTTTTTTTTATCTTTATCCCAGCTCATGATCTGAACGAGTCGCACATACACCCTAGTACATGTTCCTCGACGCTGAGGGCATCCCCGAAGTGCGGGGGATTTTGTGACATTTCTGATTGGCTGTCTTGTATTTCTAATAAGTTGTTTAATAGTTGGCATGTTGAATCATATCATATAAAAAATGGGCTGGTTTAGATCGATCCTAACCTGATGATTTTGAATTACTTCTATTTAATTTTCTAGTAAATTCAGCAAAAATCTAAAATAGGAAATCGAGAATTTGCGCGAAAAAAAATCCGGGCTTTTTCACTCAACCACCGCTACAAGATCAACAATTCCATACGCTTGGGCTTCTGTTGCTGACATAAAAACATCTCTTTCCATGTCTTCCGAGACAACCCATAAGGGTTTGTCCGTTCTTTGTACATAAACCCTTGTTAGGGTTTCACGCAGTTTTAGGAGCTCTTCCGCTTCCAGGATAAATTCTCCCGTTTGTGCCTCATAAAAAGAACTAGCAGGTTGATGAATCATTACCCTGATAGTATAACAAAAGAGGGGTTCCTCTGTTTTGCATGATGAATAGAAAAGAAAGATAAAGAATAAAAAGAAAAAAAAAGATAGAATTGAACAACCACAACCGTACGGGCATCTTTTATGCATTGCATACGGCTCTGTAATAAAATTGACCTTTACCTTCAAAAAATAGGATCTATCAGACCCAGATCGGTAAATGATCAAATTACCACCCTTCCTTTCGTAGGCGTTCAAAAATACTACGATGGTTCCGTTGCTTTATATATATTTATTTATATATATTTAATATATTTAATATTATTTGGTTTGTCTGTGTTTCAGCAATCCCAAAGTTGCTTTTTGTAAAATTAAGGAAAAAATAATCTTGTTTTTTATTTTCGAACTCTTTCAGAACACAACTAAGCCCCCCGGTGTGAAAATAAAAAAGTTTGTGACGCTGAACTGGAATCTCCAATATAAAAAAATAGGAAATCCCTTTTATCTCATACTACTCTCTCGATATATAATCAAATGTTTTGAAAAAAACAATAAAAATTGTTTTATTTTGATATCGAATTCAAAGTGCCATGCTATTATTACTTAATATTAATATGGCGAAGGCATAGTCTTATTTTTTTCTCTCAAATAAAAACCTCATTGGCGCCAAGCGTGAGGGAATGCTAGACGTTTGGTAATTTCTCCTCCGGCCAAGATAAAAGATCCCATTGAAGCGGCTAATCCCATGCATATTGTCTGTACATCTGGTCGCACAAATTGCATTGTATCATAAATAGCCACTCCAGGGATAACCCATCCGCCGGGAGAGTTTATAAACAAATAGAGATCTTTGGTATCATTCTCGATACTGAGATATACCATAAGACCAATAAGTTGGTTCGAGATCTCGCTATCAACCTCTTGTCCTAAAAAAAGTAATCTTTCTCGATAAAGTCGGTTGATTAGGGTAAAATTAGATCCCTTACGAACCGTACAGGCGCCTTTTGGTGCATACGGTTCAACAAAAAATTGCAAAAAAAAATCAATGTGCAGATTCCAATCCTCTTTCTTTTTTCATATTCGTAGAAGGCTGTTTCTGACTTCTAACGAAAGGACTTTTCTTCGATTTTTCAAAAAAGACAGGTTTTTA